TTTTGCTTCAATCTCGATTAGACAAAACAAATACAAAATTGAAGATTTAGTTACGATTAGAAATAAGCTTTTCTGTCTTTATCCATAGATTCTTTACTCATACTTATTCAATTGAAAGTCAAAAATTATGTTTCGTAATCTTATAATCCAATTTTTCAATTTCTAATTGACTTTTGGATACAAATCACGAGAATGTATATTATTCCTCAAAATTCTTATTGAGAGGTCAAGGATTTAATCCTTTTTAGAAATAAAGTTTTTGATCGGGATATATTATATGCCGAAGATCCCTTAACTTTTTGGATTATCATAGAACGAATCACACTTTTACCACTAAACTATACCCGCTATGATGCGATTATTGTATAGAAATGAATCTTTTGTCGAGTAAAAGGACGGGACATGATCCTGGTAGGATCATAAAAGAATCACGAAAAGTATAGCGTTGATATTGTATTTCTTCATGGACCCAACGAGATTAGGGAAAAAGGACTCGTTGACTTTATATCATTTGATCTATAGGATAGGAATGGAAATAGTCCTCTTTCTGATTGTTTCAATAACAAGTATTTTGTTTTCGAATCAAATAAACAATTTTATCTAATATTTATCTAAAAAATTTCTAATACAATTTTTTCAACAAGAATGGCCCGTGACACGGGCCAGGTTGTGAAAATAACATTTTTGGACAAAAATAAAAAAATAAAACTATATAAAACCAAAAAACTACACAATAATTATCTATTCAAAACAAAATTATCGTGTATACTCTTTTATAGTTATAGATATTTAGATTATTGAGATTATATATTAAAATTAAAGATTATTCGGATTATATATTTAAAGTACAAAAAGATAAAAAAAAAGAGACATAGCAAAGAGGCTTTTTTTTTTTAAGCTTTACTTATTTAACTTTAACATAGTAATTATTTTAAATTGGGAGAGATGGCTGAGTGGACTAAAGCGTCGGATTGCTAATCCGTTGTACGAATTATTCGTACCGAGGGTTCGAATCCCTCTCTTTCCGGTTTCATTGATGATTTGGTATTTTTTATCTTTAAAATTTATCAAACCTTTTTGCTTTATTTATTTAGTTAATAGTTAAAGATAAAAATGTAGTAATAGTTATAGTTAGAGATCAAAATGTAGACATAGTTAAAATGCTAAGAACGTTGAAAAATTAAGCAAGGAAAAAGCCGTATTTTTCTTTTTGTTTTATTCTTCACCTTCACGTCCAGGATTACGCCTTGGATCATTAGATAAAAACCCGAAGATGAAGAGAGAAACAAAGAATATCACTACTGTATAAACAAAGAGTTTGAGAGTAAGCATTAGACAATCTCCAAGATCTTTTTTTGGTTTGGAAAAAAAAGAAAATAGATTCTCTATATATCATATTTTATATCATATTTTGACACAAAGAAATAAAGCAGTTTCTAGAAATTTTTAGAAAGAGCAAAGAATTTTTCTAAATTCATTTTGAATATAGAGTTGAGTCTTTCATTGCAAGTTTTTTTATCCCCACAATTCGATATTGCGGGGTACTCTACTAGACTAGGTTTTTTTTCAATGACATGGAAAAAAGCTCAGAATGGGGAAATGGGATAATCCAGATTTTTCATGTCTATACAATAAACTTATACTATAAAAACTTATCCGATCTTATATCTTATTAAGTACTATAATTTTGTTTATCGAATAAATTATAAATTTTTTGAGGACAGTATTAAAGATCTCATCGAAAACTTACAGCCGCTTGCCAAACAAAAGCTAATAGAAAAAAGAACAGAGGGATTATTGGCATAACATCCACGACCGGGTTCAAAAAGGCGTAGGCTTCGGGCAATTTTGTAAAGAAAAAATTGCTTGAATTTGAATAAAGGGTAGAACCGATGCAAATCAAACTAAAAATATTAAGCATAACAAACATTTTGTTCTTGAAGAGAATTTCATTTTGATTGAGTTATTAATAGGTTATTGATATTAATAGGTTATTGATATAAAAATTGATATTTTTTAAAGTATAAAGTATCAAGTAATAAAAAAGAAGTAAGGTAGACCAAAAACTTTAAACTTACCCAATCAAAAATCCTTCAATTCTTAACTAAAAAAAGAATAGAAGAAATCATATTTTCATACAATATCTTAATAGAATTCTATATTATGATCAACAAATTCAGTGAATTGACGAAGAACCAATACCAATAGTAGTGTTTATTTGTGTTGAATCAAAATATAAATGGGGCGTAGCCAAGTGGTAAGGCAACGGGTTTTGGTCCCGCTATTCGGAGGTTCGAATCCTTCCGTCCCAGAGCATCCCGAATTTTATATATAAAAATATGTCTTTGTGAACAACCCTCTTTCTATGTAAGAGCATAATAAAGGCAATTTTGGTTTTTTATTTTAACTAATCTTCATTGCAGATATTTTTCTCAACACATTTACATTCATATTGACAACAGTGTATCAAATAAATATAATTCGATCTGGGCAATTAGATCTTAGTTTCGGATTTATTTATCTCTTTATTTTAGTCTTTCAGTTTTTTTAAGTTTTATATATATATTTTATATCTTTTACAAAACATAAAAATTTTTAAATATATAATATATATAATATATATATAAAATAATATATATAATATATATATATAAATATATATATATATATAATTATAAAATTTATAATAATTTATAATAAAAAGAATAAAATAGAAAAATTTTAAAATAAAAGCAAACAACTTATAAAATAAAATATAGAAAATAAAGCAAATCCAGTATATTAAGAAATATGATATACATATATATTTCATCCATAAGAAATTTGTAAATCATATAAATTTGTAAATTTGACCTTATCTACATATAAATTTGATACATATAAATTTGACTTTATCTTTCTTTTTTTTTATTTAATTTATTATTAAATTTTTTAATGATGATTCTATTTTTTTATGATAATTATATCTACATAACGTAATTTTTTTTTGGGGGGGGGTTGCTAACTCAATGGTAGAGTACTCGGCTTTTAAGTGCGGCTAACGTCTTTTACGCATTTGTATGAAGAAATAAATTCGTCCATACCTTGGTATAGTTTGTAAGACCACGACTGATCCTGCTGAAAGGAATGAATGGAAAAAATAGCATGTCGTATTAATGGAGAATTCTGATAAATTTTTTTGGATCGGTTCCAAACCTTGTTTGAATTCTTGGTGCGGAACATAAAACGAAAAAAAATTATAATATAATATTTCTATTATTAAAGTGGGTCTGAGTTAATAAATGGATAGAGTTATATGGCTCTAATTATCGGGAAACAAAAAAGCAACGAGCTCCCGTTCTTAATTTGAACGATTTTCCGATCTAATTGGACGTTAAAAAGAGATTAGTGCCCGCGCGGAAAGGCTTTTCCATGAATGGATTTTCCATTTTTTTAATAAATCCTAACTATATTGTCATTCTCCACTGTGAGGGGAATCAGATGTGTAGAAGAAAGAGTATATTGATAAATAACTTTTTTTCCAAAATCAAAAGAGCGATTGGCGTGAAAAAATAAAGGATTTCTAACCATCTTCTTATCCTATAATGAACATAAATAGATTCGATGGAACAAAGAGAAAATAGAGAATCCGTTGATGAATTTGCCAATTTCTGAAGTATCTATTCTTTTCTTATTATACTTTTTTGTTTTTACTGTATCGCACTATGTATTATTGAATAACCCCCAAAATCTCCTATCTTTGCTTCAATTAAATTGAATTTCAAATGAAAATAGAGAAATACAAAAGATATTTCGAACTAGATCGGTCTCGAAAAAATGACTTCCTATACCCACTTATCTTTCGGGAGTATATTTATACATTTGTTCGTGATCATGGTTTAAATAGATCCATTTTGTTGGAAAATGGGGGTTATGACATTAAATCTAAATCAAGTTTATTAGTTGTAAAACATTTAATTACTCGAACGTATCAACAGAATCATTTGATTTTTTCTGTTAATGATTCGAACCAAAATCCACTTTTTAGGTACAACAAGAATTTGCATTCTCAAATGCTATCGGGGGGGATTGCAGTCATTGTAGAAATTCCATTTTCCCGACGATTAGTATCCCTTTTAGAAAGGTCAGAAATAGTAAAATCTCATAATTTACAATCACTTCATTCAATATTTCCTTTTTTAGAGAGTAAGTTTCCACATTTAAATTATGTGTCAGATCTACTAATACCTTACCCTATCCATCTAGAAAAATTGGTTCAAACACTTCGTTACTGGGTGAGAGATCCCTCCTCTTTGCATTTATTACGACTCTTTCTTCATGAGTATTGGAATTTGAACAGTCTTATTATTCCAAAGAAATCTATTTCCATTTTTGCAAAGGATAATCCAAGATTATTCTTGTTCTTATATAATTTTCATGTATATGAATACGAATCTATTCTCTTCTTTCTTCGTAACCAATCCTTTCATTTACAATCAACATTTTTTCGAGTCCTTTTTGAACGAATATATTTCTATGAAAAAATAGAAGATTTTGCTGAAAGCTTTACTAATGATTTTCGGGAAACCCTATGCTTGGTTAAGGATTCTTTCATACATTATTTTCGATATGAAGGAAAATCTATTCTGGCTTCAAAAGATAGGCCTTTTCCGATGAAAAAGTGGAAATATTATTTTGTCAATGTATGTCAATGTCATTTTGATGTGGGGTTTCACCCGGAAAAGATCTATATAAATTCATTATCCAAGCATTCCCTCTCCCTTTTGGGTTATCTTTCAAGTGTATGTCTAAACCCCTTAGTGGTACGGAGTCAAATGCTCGAAAATTCGTTGATAATAGATAATACCATAAATAAACTTGATACAATTGTTCCAATTCTTCCTTTAGTTGAATCGTTGTCAAAAATGAAATTTTGTAATGCAATAGGACATCCCATTAGTAAACCGACTCGGGCTGATTCCTCGGATTCTGAGATTATCAACCGGTTTGTTCGAATATTC